TAAACCAACACCCAGAACTCCCATTAATAGAAAAATGGAACCCCCTGCAGTATACAAAATAAACTTAGTAGCTGAGTAGAGACGTTTCTTTCCCCCCCACATGGATAAAAGTAGATAAACAGGAATTAATTCTAATTCCCACATTATGAAAAAAAGTAAAAGGTCTCGAGACGAAAATGATCCTATTTGACCGCTGTACATTGCTAACATCAGGAAATGGAATAATCGTGAATCTCGAGTAACCGGCCAAGCCGCTAACGTAGCTAAAGTGGTGATGAATCCAGTCAGTAAAATGGGCCCTATTGAAAGCCCATCTATTCCTAATCTCCAGTGGAAATCAAAAAAGTTGATCCATTTATAATCTTCTGTCAGTTGCATTAATGGATCGTCCGGTTGGAAATGATAACAGAATGCATAGGTTATTAGAAGGAGTTCTAAAAGCGAAATAAATACAGTATACCACCTAATGACCTTATTTCCTCTATGAGGAAGAAAGAAAATTAAACAACCCGAAAATATGGGCAAAATTACAATGGTTGTTAACCAAGGAAAAAAATGCGTAGTAAAGACAAGATACACTTGAGCCAAAAAACCCCGTACCCGAAAAGAAATATATTTCTTTTCGGGTACGGGGTTTTGCCGGTAAAAAAAAATCCAAATAGAATAAATAAATGGATTCAAGTGGAGTTTTCTGGAACGTATCTATCAATAAGCTAGACCCATACTGCGAGTTGTTTCATGCCATAAATAAACCCGAACACTTAAAAAATCTGTTGGACAAGCAGATTCACATCTTTTACAACCGACACAATCCTCTGTTCTTGGAGCCGAAGCTATTTGTTTAGCCTTACATCCATCCCAAGGTATCATTTCTAATACATCTGTGGGACAAGCTCGGACACATTGAGTACACCCTATACATGTATCATAAATCTTTACTGAATGTGACATTGTGTCTAAAATTGTTTTTTAACTTCATTAATTTTCGATCTAGTTCTAGTAAAGTAAATGAACCACATATTCAAATACCAGACGAATCAATGATTTACCAGAATTATTCGAATCAACCTACTTCTGGATTGGATCGGCTTATTAGAATTATTAGAAAATAAAAAAGAGTTCCAAAATACTTTGATTTATTCTATTTTTTACAGTATGATTATACCTTAAGGTTCTGTACCTAGTAATTAAATTTGAATTGATGACTATTATTAATTTCTATAATTGTTATATAATAACTAATTCTAATATAATAACATAGTTAATATAAAATAGAATAATAAAAAAATACTACTTATTCAATAAATTCGATTGATTGATACGAGTTGATTTTCTGTTACGATAAATTGAAGAAACAATAGCCAGTCCAATAGCTGCTTCAGCGGCTGCAATAGCTATAACAAAAATTGAGAAAATATTTCCTTTTAATTGACGACTATCAAAAAAATCTGAAAATGTTACAAAATTTAGATTAACTGCATTCAATATAAGTTCAAGACACATAAGAGCCCGAACTAAATTTCGACTCGTGATTAATCCATAGATCCCCATAGAAAATAAATAGGCACTCAAAACAAGTACATGTTCAAGCATCATTGACCAACTCCTTATCAATCTCGATTCATTTCAATATGAAAAACAATTAAACCGATTTGATTGACTAGAATATAACAAGTTAGAATAGAATAAATTAAGAGTAAAAAAATATGTAAGTAAGAAATCTAAATCGAACTAAAAGTATTTTCATTTTATACATAAATTTGAATAGAATTGAATGGAAATTAATACGATAAAATCGATTTTTTTTTGATTGATAATAAAAAAAATTATTGACGAGCCACAGCAATTGCACCTATTAAAGAAACTAAAAGAATTATGGAAATGAGTTCAAATGGAAGAAAAAAATCTGTTGATAAATGAATTCCTATTTGTTGACTATTATTTATCAAATCTTGTTCTAGAATTTGGTTTGATCTTGTAGTCCAAATAATCCCATACCATGACGTATTTAGAATAGTATTAATTAATGAAATAAAAAGACTTGTACAAACCAATGAAGTAGCTCTGTCCCCAACGGTAAAAAGATGAAAATCTTTGTCATATTCTGGCTCATTCATGAACATTACAGCAAATAGTATTAAAACATTTATAGCTCCCACGTAAATAAGGAGTTGTGCAGAAGCTACAAAATGAGAGTTTGCTAGAATATATAATAAAGATATACAAACAAGAACCAATCCCAGCGAAAAGGCAGAAAAAATGGTATTGGTAAGTAATACTACTCCTAGACCCCCTAATATAAGACCTGACCCCAGAAAGACTAAAAGAAAATCATGTATTGGTCCAGGTAAATCCATTATATGTAAAATAAGAGATAAAAAAATCCTAATTTTTCATGATCTTATTGACTTGAACAGGAAAAAGGAGGTTCATGTGTTCTTAATTGCTAAATCCTAATATGTACGACTTGATGTAGGTAAAGTTATTATATTAGAACCATCGCATTCTTTTTTATTTTATCGGAAATATAGGTCGAAACTATTTGCAATTATTCCAATTACATTAAACAGATTTTCAATACAAAACAAATTAAGTTGAAATTTTCATCAACCAATAGATTATAGTGAATGGTCGAGATTTTTAGTTAGTAACCAAGAAGAAAAAATTTCAATTAAATAAAAGAACCTTAGTAATTTAGTAATTGAGAATTGTTCTTCAATCATGAGATTTATCTTTTGTTTGAGGCGAATTCAAAATTGTTCGAATTGTGTAATCATCCGTTATTGATATTGGTAAACGACCCAGAGCAATTTGATTATAATTTAATTCGTGACGATCATAAGTAGAAAGCTCATATTCTTCAGTCATTGATAAACAATTTGTTGGACAATACTCAACACAATTACCACAAAATATACAGATTCCGAAATCAATACTGTAATTAAGCAATCGTTTCTTTCGAATATCCGTTTCCAATTTCCAATCTACAACAGGTAGATCTATAGGACATACACGAACACATACTTCACAAGCAATGCATTTATCAAATTCAAAGTGGATTCGACCACGAAAACGCTCCGATGTGATCAATTTTTCATAAGGGTATTGAATAGTTACAGGTAAACGGTTGGCGTGGGATAAGGTAATCATAAAACCTTGACCAATGTACCTTGCCGCCCGTACTGTTTGTTGACCATAATTGATAAATCCGGTTACCATAGGGAACATATAGTCAAAATAAATACAAAAATTGGATTTTGTTTCTTTCTCTTGTTTGATACAAGCTAACAAATTAAATTTGAATAATTTTTGTATTTTTATTTTATAGAATTTATAATGAAAGGAGTTGGGAAGAAGTTGTTAATAATAGATTACCTAAAGAAATAGGTAAAAGAAATTTCCATCCAAGATTTAATAATTGGTCCATTCTTAGTCTAGGTAAAGTCCATCTTGTTGCGATAGGAATGAACAAGAACAAAAAAGTTTTTGCTAATGTAATGAAAATACCAATTGTCGTTCCAAAGACTCCATACGCCTTGTTTATTTCAAACAATTCAGGAATTAATATGTATGGAATAGAGAGATTCCAACCACCCAAGTAAAGAACTGTTACAAATAACGAAGAGACTAGCAGATTTAAATAGGAAGCAACATAAAATAAACCAAATTTTATACCCGAATATTCCGTTTGATAACCTGCTACTAATTCTTCTTCGGCTTCTGGTAAATCAAAAGGCAATCTCTCACATTCCGCTAGAGAAGAAATTAGAAAAACAATAAACCCTATAGGTTGCCGCCACAAATTCCATCCCCAAAAACCATATTTTGACTGCGCCTCAACTATATCAACTGTACTTGAACTGTTAGATAATCATAGTCGATGATAAGATCACTCTTATCATCGCTATTCCAGAACCGTACGTGAGATTTTCACCTCATACGGCTCCTCGAGAGCCATAAATAAATCTAAGGACCTATTCGATATTCTTTAATCTTGATATGTTTGGAAAATAGATAAAGTCAAAATTAATCAAAAGTTCCTGAATTAGACCAATGGAATTCTGTCTGCTAGACTATAAAAAAGTGCTTCGGAATTGATCTCGTTCTTTACTTTAATTTTAAGAATTTCAAGTTTTTTTTTGATTTTTTTTATTGAGTAATAATTTTATTCATTAATAAAATACTCTTTTTACCAATAATAAATATTTTACCTTATTAGAATTATATTATTTTCGATTTCGAAAAAGAATTCAAAATTCATTCATGATTTATGACGTGACAAAAATTTCATTTCCATGAATATTTTTTTGCAATTACGTATTTAATTTTTTTTGGTCCTCTTATTTCTTTTATTTAGGCTTAAAATAAAACAAAGTAAAGGATTACTTCGTTCCTGATAGTCATTCATTTAATCGGTGGATAGGAGCATACTCTGGATCGGAATTTTTTGGAGTACTACTTGATCATTTCTACCAATTTAAAGCACCAATTTAGTATTTCTTTATATGTATAAGTGTTTCTTCGGATAACTTACATAATTTCTATTACGAATCCTTTGTGTACTTTTGTGTTCCTAATCATCCACTCATTTTTGCTCAATCTTTATGGTAATTCATAGAAAAGATAGTAAAAACTCCATAAAGTTGATCTTTTCAACCCGCTTCAAGCCCTGATGATTAATAAATCAATCTTGGGGTAAACAGTCTTGACTGCTTATGTTTATTTTTGTTTAACCCTTGTACTTGGGAAATGAGATTCAAATTTTTTACGGCGAATTTCTAAGCTGTTTTCTTTCACTCATTTAACTATCTGATTTAGTTTATTAACTCGAGAAGTGAATAAAAAAATAAAGATATCTATTCAATACGTTTAAATTTCATTCTTCGTAAAAACTTAAAATGGAAGAAGACTTATGTCTGAACGAATCACACGTAGAGATATTGATAACACGCATAGAGTTAATGGTATTTCATAACTAATTGATTGGGCAGCAGCCCGTAGACCACCTAAAAAAGAATATTTATTATTTGATCCATATCCTGACATAAGAAGTCCAATTGGAGCAATACTTGAAATGGCGATCCATAAAAAAACACCAATACTGAGATCGGCTAGAACAAGGTGATAGCCAAAAGGAATTACTGAATAACTTAGTAAAATTGATATGACTGCTAGAGAGGGCCCGATACTAAATAAACGCATATCCCCTCTAGATGGAAGAAGGTTCTCTTTAAAAAGTAGTTTTGTCCCATCTGCTAGAGCTTGAAGAATTCCCAACGGACCGGCGTATTCAGGTCCAATACGTTGTTGTATACTTGCGGATATTTCTCTTTCTAACCACACAATCACCAGTACACCTATTGTGATTCCCAATATGAGAATCACAATAGGTACAAGCATCCATATAGTCTCATAAATCTCCTTTAAGGATTCCAACCTAGAAAAGGAATTGATAGTTTGTATTTCTGTTGTATCAATTATCATTTCAACGATCAACTTCCCCCATAATGATATCTATGCTACCTAATATCGTCATAATATCAGCCAATTTCATTTTTTTAACTAACTGAGGAAGAATTTGCAAATTGATAAAACCCGGTGGGCGAATTTTCCATCTCCAAGGAAAAACACTTTGATCTCCTATCAAAAATATTCCCAATTCTCCCTTTGGGGCTTCGACTCTCACATAAAGTTCTTGTTTCGACAATTCAAACGCAGGAGACGGTTTTTTACTAATGAATCGATATTCAAAATCATTCCATTCAGGATATTTTATCCTATTAAAGCGTCGTATTTCTAAATTTTCATAAGGACCCCCTGGGATTCCTTCTAAAGCTTGTTGAATAATTTTGATGGATTCCGCCATTTCGCTAATTCGTATTAAATAACGAGCTAATGAATCTCCTTCTTTTTGCCATTGGACTTCCCAATCAAATTCGTCGTAAGACTCATAATGATCAATTTTACGAAGATCCCATTGTATTCCGGAAGCTCGTAGCATTGGTCCTGATAAACCCCAATTTATTGCTTCTTCTCCACCAATAATGCCCACCCCTTCAACTCGTTCTAAAAAAATAGGATTTCGTGTAATAAGTTTTTGGTATTCATCAATCCCTTTTAAAAAATAATCACAAAAATCTAAACATTTATCTATCCATCCATAAGGTAGATCGGCAGCTACTCCTCCGATACGAAAATAATTATGCATCATTCTCATACCAGTGGCAGCTTCGAATAAATCATATATTAATTCTCTTTCTCGGAAAATATAGAAGAAAGGGGTCTGTGCGCCAATATCTGCCATAAAAGGGCCAAGCCATAACAAATGAGAAGCTATACGACTTAACTCCAACATAATTACTCTGATATAACTAGCTCTCTTAGGTACTTGAATATTTCCCAATTGTTCTGGCCCATTTACTGTTATTGCCTCTGTGAACATAGTAGCTAAATAATCCCAACGTGTTACATAAGGAAGATATTGTATAATTGTTCGGTTTTCCGCAATTTTTTCCATTCCTCTGTGTAAATAACCCAATATTGGTTCACAGTCAATAACATCTTCACCATCTAAAGTAACGATGAGTCGGAGAACACCATGCATTGATGGGTGGTGAGGGCCCATATTGACTATCATGAGGTCTTTTCTTGTAATTGGTACAGTCATAGGTTTTTCCCCGATTCATTCTTTCATGAATTCATTTTTCCATGAATTGCTGAAAACAAAAAGAAGTTCATCAAAATTCAAGATCTAATAAATCAAATAATTCAAAACGACTCTTCAAATTAGCGTGTTTTTAGCTCTCGAATGTTCAATTGACTGATTAATTCTTTATAATGTACTCGATTTTTTTTTGACAAATAAGACAGTAGTCGTTGACGTTTTCCAAGAATTTTTCGTAGACCTCTTTGAGATGAATAGTCTTTTTTGTGCAATTCCAAATGTGAAGTAAGTCTCCGTATCTTATTGGTAAAACGGAATACTTGAAATTCAACAGACCCCCTGTTTTCTTCCTTTTCTTCATGCGAAATAACGGATATGAATGAATTTTTTGTCATAAATTCTTAACCTTCCTTTTTAATGTTTAACAAATATGGAATTTTCTCAATCAGTAATAATAATGCTAACAATTTGAATGTGGTCTACACAATAATCCTAAATGTGAATTTCCTTATTTTCTTCATTCATTTTATCAAAGAAAATAAACAAAGAAAATTCTGTTGATTCATTTATGGGTATAATGGATACGTCATCGAATTAGGATCATGTATTGGAATTGAATGTAGGATAAGGCGGGTGTACATCTATTTATCTACCAGATAATAAGGAATATATAAGATAAAATTTCATAAATTCATTTTTCATCGTGGATACATATGTATTCTTAATATACTAAAACGACTTCCGTTATTAGTATCAAACCAATAACGATTCATACAAGCTAAATCTTCTAATCGATAATTAGGCCAAAGAAAGAATTTTAATTTTAGAAGTTGATTTTTATCTCGATCAAAGCCTTTGCTTTCATCAAAAAATTGACTACAGTTTTTTACCCGATTCCTATTGCAAAATGCTGTTTTTTTATCCACACCATTATTATTACTTGAATTAAAACAAATTAGAATTCTTAATTCTCTACGACACCTAGGAGATAAAATATTTTCAGGAGCAAGCAAATCATAATAGTTTTTATCTCTACTTTTCATCATCCTTTGATATCTTGGAACCAATTCATCCAAATTCTTCTTAGCAACATTTTCGTTGTATCTTTTTTGATTATTTTGGCGTTTACTCTTATGAACCAATGAAATATTTATGGTTTGATACAGAATAAATTGTCCATCATCTTTTATAGACAGACGAATCGGTTCAATAATAAATATCCCCTTTTTCATCAATTCTTTAATATCTAAATCTTTAGGAATTCCCATTATATTCAGATTAATTTCTCTCTTTTCAATAGAGGATAGGGTAATTTCTCTTGGATTTTTCAATTTAAGTAGGAAAGAATATACTTTGATATTTTTGATCAGTTTTTGCTTGAAAGAAATATTCCATTTCAATTGAAAAAGAAAATACCTTTTCAGTAAGGAATATAATTCTGCTTCTGTACTACTTTTGTCTTTGTCTTGTTTTTTTTTTATACGTTTTTTTATATCTGATTCCGTATAACCTTCTTCAATATTTTTTTGTTGGTTTGAGAAACCAGATTCAAAGTTCTCTTGGACATTTAATTCAAGATCTCCTTGTCCTACGAATTGATTTTCGTCGTGATTTTGATTCTCTAATTCAAGAAATTTTTTTTCATTTGATGATATAAAAGGATTTTTTTTTTTCTTTCTATTAATGTTTTTATTTTCAATAAAATTTGAAAAAAGGAAATTAATTGGTATAATCCAGGGTTTCATTTTATATGCATTATAAAGTAAGAAAAATTCCGGGAAGAACCAAGATTCTAGATTCGATATGGGATAACTTAGCATTTCTTCGTTCATTCCCATCCAATCAAAAAGGTTTTTTTTTTGATGGAATGGGTTGATTTTTTGATAAATTGTGCAATAAAAAATACCTTTATTATCCATTTTATCAAAAATTTTATAATTCTTTGGTTCAGTCTTAGTATTTTTTTTATTGATCGTACTGAGATCGACCCAGTCTCCAATGTGAATTTTATTTCTAAGAGAAAAATGGAGAATTTTCCAATCCAAATATTTTCTATCTGTATTTTTCTCTATATCCATAATATTAGTTACTCCTAAATAATTAGTGATAGGGATACTCCACCACATATCAACTAATTTGTCTTTATGTATGTTGTAATTATAAGGATAAGAAAATTCTTGGTTTTTTTTTATTTGTAATGGTAACCCATAATGATATGAATCCTTCTTATCTTCATAATAAAGAAATTTAGATGATAAAACATCATATCTATAGTTTTTTTTAAAATTATCTTTTTGATCTGATAATAACAATAAATGGGCTTCGGAATTATTGGCATTTTTGTAATTGTAATTAATTAATTGTTCTTTTTCATATTCATATGAATTCCATTTTTTTTTTTTTTCAAGCTTACAATGTTCATTGACTGTATTTCGCCATTTTTGTGGTACTAATCGAGACCATTTTATACGAGATAAATCATATTGATAATTACTTTTTAACCATTTTTTCCATTGATTCATTAAAAAATTCGGAAGTTTCTTAGTACTTAGTTCGTAAGGAGTTATTGCTTGTGTTTCAAAATAATCTTTTATTTCTTTTTTAACAAATAAAGACGTTCCATGATATTGAAAGATAGATCTTAACTTATATTTTAGCTTATATAAGTTAATTATTTTTGCTTGTGATAATTTGTAAAATACATAGGCTTGCGACAAAAAAGATAAATCATAAGGAATCTTCGAATTCCTATTAATATTACTACTAAATCGGAAAGGTGATTTTTTTATAGTCGAAAGAAACTTAATTGTATTTTTATTTGTTGTATCAATTCTTTTTTGACTTGTTTTATTATTGCAAATGGATTTTTCAATTAAATTTTTTGTTGATTCATGAAAACGTTCTGTATTAATTATGGAAACATTAAAAATATATAGAAATATATCTATGTAGATTTTTTCTATAAAAAATTTTATAAAATAACTTGATTTACGGCTTAATCGAGCATTTCCTCTTTTAAATATCTGACTAATATTTTTGTGCGATTCGAATCTTTTAACACCATAACGTGTTTTGTTAGGACTAATTTTTTCTATTTGATTTCTTATTATTCTTGTCCTATTTCCCAGATCTTTCATTTTTATTTCTGTCACGGAATAATTTGTTGAATTCTTGAATTGGCTTTGAATGGGTGATTTATGAGTTATCTGAATCTGATTATTTATTATTGAATTTTTTTCTTTTTTTATTTCATTCGATTCTTCCGTTGGATTTACGATTGAAATTTTTTTTTTTTTTAAAAATAGAAGACTTTGAATAATACATTTATTTATTTCT